TAGACGTCGGGTCCTACGTGAAAGCAATTTAAGCCGCGCTTTTGCCATAGCGTATCATCTCAGAAATATCAGTCAGAGATCAATGGATTTATCCATTTTGAATATCAGGCCTTTCCCAAGGTTGATTATCCTTGTCTTTGTTTATGCCTTGGGTTGGAGCAAATTACTCTAATTCGGCCCTGACGCCGTATTAATCGACATTTTTCACAAATTTTACGGACGGAGGCTCTTATTTTCATATTGGCCGACTTTTCACCTTAATTTGGAATCTACGTCTTGGAAGAAAATAAGTTTCTTAAATTTTTGCGTCTCAAATTATGGAATGAATGTTGAAAATGGTGAAATTTTTGATTCTTATTTTTCTTAAAGTACAAAATTCGACTAATTGAAGACTCATTGTTTTATCCTAGCCAGCTTTCCCGAAATATAACCGAGCATTCTATCATTATTATCTAACTGAACCCAAAAGCTGTCGTTGAGAACAGATTTTTTAATGAAACTGGTTGGAATCTATTTCGTTTTGTCAATTAAATGAAAACCTCTTTTCTTCCGGATCAACTTCTTTATTCTGGACGATCTAAAACCATAGATCTCGTTTTCAAAGAGGAGGTCATAGATGAGATACGATATTAGATAACCTGTTCCCGTTGGTTGTGACAAATAGAACGTTACTCATTTCATTTGAATATTAGAAGGATTACCATATATAACACAAACATTCTCCACCTATTCTTTCTAATCGAGCCTCTCGGTCTGTCATTAGACCTCGAGAAGTAGAAAGAATTACAATCCCCATCCCGCCTAAAATTCGAGGAATTCGTTGATAGTTAGAATAGATTCGTAGACCGGGTCGACTGATGCGTTTTAAATGTAAAACTTTTCGATTTCTATAAGGGTCGTTCCGATTCCTTCTATAGCGTAGGGTTAAAACCAAAAAAGATTTGTTGTTTTCGTGATGTTTTCGCACGTTTTCAATAAAACCCTCACGTAAAAGTATGTTAACAAGACTTTCACCGAGATTCGTAAATGCTACTCGAACCACTCTTTTTGTCTTCATCTCGGCATTGCGTATCGAGGTTAGTATGTCAGCAATAGTATCCTTAGCCATAATGAATTAAAGTATGGGCCCCCCTCCCCCAATTTTGATATCATCAATATGTTTTTTTGGTTATGACTATGTATTTTTCAAGGTATATGTGTCAGACACAATCGACTAACGGAATCTGAATTTATTTCTTTCAAATAGCTACCCAAAATATAACTATATTCTTTCTGGAATGATATTATCATGGAACTAGATTCGGATCTACTTTTATAATACTTCAGGAGCTAATGAAACTATTTTAGTAAAATTAAACTGTCTCAATTCCTCGGCAATCGCGCCAAAAACTCGAGTGCCTTTTGGATTGCCGTCTTTATCAATGACAACCGCAGCATTGTCATCATATCGTATTATCATACCGTCGTCTCGTTTGAGTTCTTTACAAGTACGGACAATTACAGCTCTGACCACTTCTGATCTTTCTAGGGACATTTGCGGAACTGCTTCTTTGATCACAGCAACAATAACGTCACCAATATGCGCATATCGACGATTACTAGCTCCTATGATTCGAATACACATCAATTTGCGCGCCCCGCTGTTATCTGCTACATTCAAATAGGTCTGAGGTTGAATCATATCCTTTTAGTATTATTTTTTTTAAGCAAAGTAAAGGTCGAAGAAAAAAAGAAATATTGTTTGTTCAAAAAATAAAACCTGCGCCTGCAAGTCGTTTGTATACTCAAAAGCTATTTTTTTGCTTTTGCCCTTTTCTTTTGCATGTTCAAATTTTATCCCGAAAGAATGAATTGAGTTCGTATCGGCATTTTGGACGCTGCTATTGAAATAGCCCTTCTCGCTATATTTTCTCTTACGCCACCGATTTCATAAAGTATTCGACCTGGTTTAACAACAGCTACCCAATATTCAGGCGATCCTTTACCCGAACCCATCCGTGTTTCTGCGGCTCTGACTGTAACCGGTTTGTCTGGAAATATACGAACCCATATCTTTCCACCGCGGCGTGCATTTCGTGTCATTGCCCGTCGACCTGCTTCTATTTGTCTAGATGTGATCCAAGCGGGTTCAAGTGCCTGAAGAGCATATTTACCAAAACAAATATAATTACCCCGATAAGAAATTCCCTTCATTCTGCCTCTATGTTGTTTACGGAATCTGGTTTTTTTGGGGTTATAGTTGATGGTTGGGTTTAAATTCCATCTCTACTCCAGAATCGGACGTGAGAGTTTCTTCTCATCCGGCTCCTCGCGAATAAAAAAATTTTAAAATAGCAAATTTTAAGTAAATTAACATAAAATAGAATTTGAATTAAGCTAGCCTTGGGTTTGAGATGATATCCATCGATTTCATACGTATAAGTAATATATCGAAGTATAGAGTTTAGCGAATCGATCTCAAAGCTGGTAGTAATTTCTATCTTCGTTCTATCATACGGTGAAAGACCTAAAAGAACGATTGCTATGGAATATATATATATAGAATTTTATTGGGTTTGATAATCTTAAAGAATCCTTTTTTGTTTTCTCCTTGAAGTTAACCGCCGTAGCGTCCCGAATTGATCCAAATTTAGTAAAAAAAGAATAGAAAGTTTTCGCGGGCGAATATTGCCTCTTTGAATTAAATTTAGATTTAGGTTTTGGTTGTAGCCATAATTTCGACCTTTTTCTAATAGATGAATTGGTCTAGGGTCTGTTCCGCCATCCAGATCAATGAATCATTATAATTCGTGTTCAATCGAATTTTTAAAATTCATAGGTTCCGTCGTTCTCACCGCTTCTTACTGAAATGTTTAGGTCTGAATTTTGCAATGGAGCTCAATGAAAGTTGTGCGTGAGACAATCTCCTCAGTCTTTATTGACTCGAAGCTCTCGATTTTCTTGTTCTCTGGACGAATTCATTTTAATAGGGGTGAATCCGTATTAATGCTTTCTTACATTACCCTTTTTATTTTATGAGATGACTCATAGACCTTACATATTCCATATTGGAATTACATCCATCATCGTATTCTTTCTTTCTCTCATCCTTCCATTTATCCACACCCTGATTGTCTTTTCTTTATTTAGATTCACAACTTCTAATTTATTTTTTGTTGTTTTTTTAGGCAAAAAGGTTTCAGTTGCTACAAGGATATGACTGATTTGTCCTATCTTGACTGGTTCTTTGGATCCAGATAATGCGAAGTGATGAATTGGGTATTTTTCTTAGGGTTATTAGGTTCGACCATGAGTGGCTTTTTTTTTACTAACCTGAAAAAACCAACGAGTCACACACTAAGCATAGCAATTATATCAAGCATTCAATTTTTATAAAAACGCATAAACGGGCGAATTAGGAATTCGCCAAATTTTTTGGTTTAGGATTGAACAGAAAAAGGCGAAATGTCTTTCTCGGTTTTTAGGACATTACCGATTATAAGGGAAGGCCCAGTCAAAGTTTCTTAGTCGCCATCACTAAATATCCAAATTTTAATGCCCAATATCCCAGAAAAAGTTCGAATCGGATAGGAACAATAATCAATTTTTGCTTGAATGGTTTGTAGGGGAACTCTACCTTCTCGGATCCATTCAACCCGCGCAATTTCTTTTCCGTCAATGCGTCCTGCAATTTGTACTCGAATTCCTTTTGTATTTGCTTGTTCAGCTAAGTCAATTGCTTTTTTCATTGCTTTTCGAAAAGAAATTCTATTCTTTAATTTGTCGGCTATAAATTCTGCAAGAAGAGTAGGATTTCCGTAAGGCTCTGCAATTCTTATGGTAGAAAGGTTCAATTTGCGATTCAAAAAATAAAATTCTTTTTGTACATTTTTCTTTAATTCTTGATAAAATTCTTCTTGTAACTTTATCTGTAATTCTTGTATTTCTCGCTGTGACTTTCCGTCAAATAATTTTTGTCGCCGTGTCTTGTCGTCAAATAATTTTGGGGCTGCCGTATAGATTTTAATTTTAATTACATCAATTTGTTTTTGAATCTCTATACGCGGAATTTTTTCTAGGAAGGGGTAGATTTTTCTTTTTTTTTGTAGAAAATTCTTGATATATTCTCTTATTTTTGCATCTTCTTGTAAATTTTCCGAATAGTTTTTTCGTTGTGCAAACCACAGGGAATAATGTCTTTGGGTTGTCCCAAGTCTGAAACCAAGTGGATTTATTTTTTGTCCCATGCTCCTCCATTTTTAGAGATCTCGTGCTCTTCTTTAGTTTTATACTGATTTTTCCCTTTCGTTTTTTTTAACTCTTGTATCGAGCTGCTTTCAAAAGAGTTCTCTGGCTTGAACCAGAATGTCTCTTCATATTCATTTATAGAGATATCTTTCATTACAATCATTATATGGCAGGTCGGTTTTTTTATCCGATAACTGCGCCCTCGCGCGCGAAGTTTTAGTCGTTTCAGAGTAGTACCCTCATTGACTTCAGCTTTACTAATGAATAAATCTGCTTCGTTAGAACCCAGAAGGGAACTAGCATTTGCTGCTGCAGAATAAACTACTTGAAAAATGGGATAACAGGCTCGATAAGGCATGAGGTCTAATATCATAAGTGTTTCTTCATAAGAACGTCCACGAATTTGGTCAATGACCCGTCTCGCTTTGTGAACAGACATAGAGATATGTTGCCCTAAAGCGGATACTTCTGTTTTGTTCTCTTTTCGGATCATAAAATTCTCCTTCTACTAATCCATTCTAAGCATCTCGATATTTTCCCTCTTCTTAACGACGAGATTTAGTATCGTTTTTTGTATGTTCTCGAAAATTTCGAGTAGGTACGAATTCTCCTAATTTGTGGCCGATCATATCATTAGTTATATAAATAGGTAAATGTTCCTTTCCGTTGTGGATAGCAATCGTATGTCCAATCATTGTTGGAACAATCGTCGATGCCCGGGACCAAGTTTTGATTATTTCTTTTTCGGTTTTTGTGTTAATTTTAGTAATTTT